GGATCTTCGAATTGAGAGAGATATTGAGAGAGATCAAGAATTCTCACTATTTCTTAGATTCATGGATCAAATTCGATTCAGTGGGATCTTTCACTCACATTTTTTTCCACCAAGAACGTTTTATGAAACTCTTTGACCCCCGAATTTGGAGTATCCTACTTTCACGTGATTCACAGGGTTCAACAAGCAATCGATATTTCACGATCAAAGGTGTAGTACTGCTTGTAGTAGTGGTCCTTATATCTCGTATTAACAATCGAAAGATGGTCGAAAGAAAAAATCTCTATTTGATGGGGCTTCTTCCTATACCTATGAATTCCATTGGACCCAGAAATGAGACATTGGAAGAATCTTTTTGGTCTTCCAATATCAATAGGTTGATTGTTTCGCTCCTGTATCTTCCAAAAGGGAAAAAGATTTCTGAGAGTTGTTTCATGGATCCGCAAGAGAGTACTTGGGTTCTCCCAATAAATAAAAAGTGTATCATGCCTGAATCTAACCGGAGTTCGCGGTGGTGGAGGAACCGGATCGGAAAAAAGAGGGATTCTAGTTGTAAGATATCTAATGAAACCGTAGCTGGAATTGAGATCTCATTCAAAGAGAAAGATAGCAAATATCTGGAGTTTCTTTTTTTATCCTATACGGATGATCCGATCCGCAAGGACCATGATTGGGAATTGTTTGATCGTCTTTCTCCGAGGAAGAAGCGAAACATAATCAACTTGAATTCGGGACAGCTATTCGAAATCTTAGGGAAAGACTTGATTTGTTATCTCATGTCTGCTTTTCGTGAAAAAAGACCAATTGAAGGGGAGGTTTTCTTCAAACAACAAGGAGCTGAGGCAACTATTCAATCAAATGATATTGAGCATGTTTCCCATCTCTTCTCGAGAAACAAGTGGGGTATTTCTTTGCAAAATTGTGCTCAATTTCATATGTGGCAATTCCGCCAAGATCTCTTCGTTAGTTGGGGGAAGAATCAGCACGAATCGGATTTTTTGAGGAACGTATCGAGAGAGAATTTGATTTGGTTAGACAATGTGTGGTTGGTAAACAAGGATCGGTTTTTTAGCAAGGTACGGAATGTATTGTCAAATATTCAATATGATTCCACAAGATCTATTTTCGTTCAAGTAAGGGATTCTAGCCAATTGAAAGGATCTTCTGATCAATCCATAGATCATTTCGATTCCATTAGAAATGAGGATTCGGAATATCACACATTGATCGATCAAACAGAGATTCAGCAACTAAAAGAAAGATCGATTCTTTTGGATCCTTCCTTTCTTCAAACGGAACGAACAGAGATAGAATCAGATCGATTCCCGAAATGCCTTTTTGGATCTTCCTCAATGTCCCGGCTATTCACGGAACGTGAGAAGCAGATGAATAATCATCTGCTTCCGGAAGAAATCGAAGAATTTCTTGGGAATCCTACAAGATCAATTCGTTCTTTTTTCTCTGACAGATGGTCAGAACTTCATCTGGGTTCGAATCCTACTGAGAGGTCCACTAGAGATCAGAAATTTTTGAAGAAAAAACAAGATGTTTCTTTTGTCCCTTCCAGGCGATCGGAAAATAAAGAAATGGTTGATATATTCAAGATAATTACGTATTTACAAAATACCGCCTCAATTCATCCTATTTCATCAGATCCGGGATGTGATATGGTTCCGAAGGATGAACCGGATATGGACAGTTCCAATAAGATTTCATTCTTGAAAAAAAATCCATTTTTTGATTTATTTCATCTATTCCATGACCGGAACAAAGGGGGATACACGTTACACCACGATTTTGAATCAGAAGAGAGATTTCAAGAAATGGCAGATCTATTCACTCTATCAATAACCGAGCCGGATCTGGTGTATCATAGGGGATTTGCCTTTTCTATTGATTCCTACGGGTTGGATCAAAAAAAATTCTTGAATGAGGTATTCAACTCCAGAGATGAATCGAAAAAGAAATCTTTATTGGTTCTACCTCCTCTTTTTTATGAAGAGAATGAATCTTTTTATCGAAGGATCAGAAAAAAATCGGTCCGGATCTACTGCGGGAATGATTTGGAAGATCCAAAACTAAAAACAGCGGTATTTGCTAGCAACAACATAATGGAGGCAGTCAATCAATATAGATTGATCCGAAATCTGATTCAAATCCAATATAGCACCTATGGGTACATAAGAAATGTATCGAATCGATTCTTTTTAATGAATAGATCCGATCGCAACTTCGAATATGGAATTCAAAGGGATCGAATAGGAAATGATACTCTGAATCATATAACTATAATGAAATATACGATCAACCAACATTTATCGAATTTGAAAAAGAGTCAGAAGAAATGGTTTGATCCTCTTATTTCTCGAACCGAGAGATCCATGAATCGGGATCCTGATGCATATAGATACAAATGTTCCAATGGGAGCAAGAATTTCCAGGAACATTTGGAACATTTCGTTTCTGAACAGAAGAACCGTTTTCAAGTAGTGTTCAATCG